ATTCATAGGTATAGGAAGAAGCCCCATCAAATAGAGATTTTTTCTTTCGACCATATTTCGATTGTTAATACGATATATAAGGACCGCTACTACAAGCAGTACTACACCTTTGATCGTGAAAGTGAAATATCGATTGCTTGTTGAACCCTGTGAATCACGTGAAAGCAGGACACTCCAAGTTTGGGGGCCAAGGAGTTTCACAAAACGTTCTTGGTGGAAAAAAATGTGAGTGAAAGACACCACTGAATCGAATTTGGTCCATGAATCTAAGAAATAGCGAGAATTCTTGATCTCTCTCAATATCTCTCTCAATTCCAAAATACAGGATTTGAATTGATGCCGTTTCATTGATTTCTCCTAAACGAAAGATTATATTTCAATTGAAATCCACTTACACAAAGACAGCCCCCGTTGATGACGAGTCTCCGCGAAGCATCCATGGCTGAATGGTTAAAGCGCCCAACTCATAATTGGCAAATTCGTAGGTTCAATTCCTGCTGGATGCACGCGAATTGGAACGTTCAATAATAGAATTGGCTCCGTATCAACGGAATCTCATCATCCATAGATAACTAATTGGTATATTCATACTATAAGAATAAGATAGAAACGGTAGAAACGGTAAGAATTCTAATTCTTATAGATACTGGAACTCATAGGGAAGAAAATGGATTTATGGATGGAATCAAATATGCAGTATTTACAGAAAAAAGTATTCGGTTATTGGGGAACAATCAATATACTTCTAATGTCGAATCAGGATCAACTAGGACAGAAATAAAGCATTGGATCGAACTCTTCTTTGGTGTCAAGGTAGTAGCTATGAATAGCCATCGACTCCCGGGAAAGGGTAGAAGAATGGGACCTATTATGCGACATACAATGCATTACAGACGTATGATCATTACGCTTCAACCGGGTTATTCTATTCCACCTCTTATAGAGAAAAGAACTTAAATAAAAAAAAATAAATACTTAATAACATGGCCATACATTTATACAAAACTTCTACCCCTAGCACACGCAAAGGAGCCGTAGACAGTCAAGCGAAATCCAATCCACGAACAAATTTGATCTATGGACAGCATCGTTGTGGTAAAGGTCGTAATGCCAGAGGAATCATTACCGCAAGGCATAGAGGGGGAGGTCATAAGCGTCTATACCGTAAAATCGATTTTCGACGGAATGCAAAAGACATATCTGGTAGAATCGTAACCATAGAATACGACCCTAATCGAAATGCATACATTTGTCTCATACACTATGGGGATGGTGAGAAGAGATATATTTTACATCCCAGAGGGGCTATAATTGGAGATACCATTGTTTCTGGTACAGAAGTTCCTATATCAATGGGAAATGCCCTACCTTTGAGTGCGGTTTGAACTATTGATTTACGTAATTGGAAGTAACCAATTAGGTTTACGACAAAACCTAGAAATCGATCACTGATCCAATTTGAGTACCTCTACGGGATAGACCTCAACAGAAAACTGAAGAGTAACGGCAGCAGGTGATTGAGTTCAGTGGTTCCTCATATAAAATTATTGACTCTAGAGATATGGTAATATGGAGAAGACAAAATTGTTTGAAGCACGGATAGAACCGGAAGCGCCCCTTGTTTCAAAGAGAGGAGGATGGGTTATTCACATTTCATTTGATGGTCAGAGGCGAATTGAAAGCTAAGCAGTGGTAATTCTAAAGATCCCCCGGGGGAAAAATAGAGATGTCTCCTACGTTACCCGTAATATGTGGAATGGAAGTATCGACGTAATTTCATAGAGTCATTCGGTCTGAGTGCTACATGAAGAACATAAGCCAGATGACGGAATGGGGAGACCTAGGATGTAGAAGATCATAGCATGAGTGATTCGGCAGATTTGGATTCCTATATATCCACTCATGTGGTACTTCATCATACGATTCATATAAGATCCATCTGTCTAGATATCATCATCTACATCCAGAAAGCCGTATGCTTTGGAAGAAGCTTGTACAGTTTGGGAAGGGGTTTTGATTGATCAAAAAGAAGAATCTACTTCAACCGATATGCCCTTAGGCACGGCCATACATAACATAGAAATAACACTTGGAAAGGGTGGACAATTAGCTAGAGCAGCAGGTGCTGTAGCGAAACTGATTGCAAAAGAGGGTAAATCGGCCACATTAAGATTACCATCTGGAGAGGTTCGTTTGATATCCAAAAACTGCTCAGCAACAGTCGGACAAGTGGGTAATGTCGGGGCGAACCAGAAAAGTTTGGGTAGAGCCGGATCTAAATGTTGGCTAGGTAAGCGTCCTGTAGTAAGAGGAGTAGTTATGAACCCTGTAGACCATCCCCATGGAGGTGGTGAAGGGAGGGCCCCGATTGGTAGAAAAAAACCCACAACTCCTTGGGGTTATCCCGCGCTTGGAAGAAGGAGTAGGAAAAGGAATAAATATAGTGATATTTTTATTCTTCGTCGCCGTAAATAGAAAGAGAAAGAAAAAATAATGAATGAAATTCAATCAAATTGGTTTTTTCGTCTTCACAAAATGAAAAAATGAAAAGAAGGGGGAGTAATCACTTGTGGCCCGTTCATCTAAAAAAAATCCTTTTGTGGCTAATCACTTATTAAGTAAAATTGAGAAGCTCAACAAGGCAGAGGAAAGAAGTATAATAGTAACTTGGTCCCGAGCATCGACCATTATATTTGCAATGGTCGGTCATACAATTGCTGTTCATAACGGAAAGGAGCATTTACCTATTTATATAACGGAGCGTATGGTGGGTCACAAATTGGGAGAATTCGCGCCTACTCTGACTTTCCGGGGACACGCGAGAAACGATAATAGATCTCGGCGATAATGATAATATTAATATAGTTAATGTATTAATGTAATAAAAAGTTCAATAAGTGCTCTCATGATTTATTCTTATTTTTATTGGTGTGTGTGAGGTAAAACCCTATGACTATGATAAAGAAGACCTCGGGTACAGAAATACGAGCTTTAGCTCGACATATAGGTATGTCTGCTCAAAAAGCACGAAGGGTAATTGATCAAATTCGCGGTTGCTCCTATGAGCAAACACTTATGATACTGGAACTCATGCCTTATCGAGCATGTTACCCCATTTTCAAATTAGTTTATTCCGCAGCAGCAAATGCTAGTCACAATAGGGGTTTGAAAGAAGCTGATTTATTTATTAGTAAAGCCGAAGTCAACGAAGGTGTTATCGTCAAAAGGTTAAAACCGCAAGCTCGGGGACGTAGTTACCCAATAAAAAGACCCACCTGTCATATAACTATTGTATTGAGCGAAAGACCTAACTTCAATTTAAAAAATATTTGATTTTCAAAACATGACTTTTAGTTTAGAAAGAGAATATTGGTAGGTAGATATGGGACAGAAAATAAATCCACTTGGTTTCAGACTTGGTACAACCCAAAGTCATCGTTCCTTTTGGTTCGCACAACCAAAAAATTATTCCAAAGGTCTCCAGGAAGATGAAAAAATACGGGATTGTATCAAGAATTATGTACAAAAACATATGAGAATATCCTCAGGTTTTGAAGGAATTGCACGTATAGATATTAAAAAAAGAATCGATTTGATCCAAGTCATAATTCATATTGGATTCGCCAATATGTTAATAGAGGGTCGAGCCCGAGGAATCGAAGAATTACAGACTAATGTACAAAAAAGCTTTCATTCTGTGAACCGAAGACTCAACATTGCTATCGCAAGAGTTGCAAGACCTTACGGGCAACCTAATATTCTTGCAGAATATATCGCTCTGCAATTAAAGAATAGAGTTTCCTTTAGAAAGGCAATGAAAAAAGCTATTGAATTAGCTGAACAAGCGGATGCAAAGGGAATTCAGGTACAAATTGCAGGACGTCTCAATGGAAACGAAATTGCCCGCGTTGAATGGATTAGAGAAGGTAGGGTTCCCCTACAGACCATTCGAGTGAAAATTGATTATTGTTCCTATCCAGTTCGAACTATCTATGGAGTATTAGGGATAAAAATTTGGATATTTTTGGATGAAGAGTAATGGCTCCTTTTCTTGCGATTCTATTCATGGATACTTATCCATGGACAGGGCAAAAAACTCAATTTAGTTTAGGTCTTTTTCCGTTTAGTCAAAACGGATCAATTATATATGTTTGAATAACAATTCGATTTACCACTTTGATATGATAGAATTGCTATGCTTAGTGTGTGACTCGTTGGGACTAAAAGAAAGAATTGGACCCTACCTAATATAAATATAAATTAATAACCAGCTCATTGCTTCGTATTCTCAAGATCCAAGGAATCGGTCATTATATGAGATAATAATCATATATTTGTAGCAACTGAAATCCTTTTTCAATAAAGTAAAAATGAATCTTGATTGATTGTGTAAGTTGTGAAACCAAAATAGAGGGATGCGGATGAATGGAAGGATGAGAGAAAGGGAGAAGGGGAAAAGAAATGATATATTATTCCAATATGTATGGTCTATGAATCATCTCAGAAAGGGCAATGTGATAAGGCATCATATACTATAATATAATTCAATTCATCTATAATTGAGATAGATTTCATAGGAAAAAAAAAATAAAGAGCATTGAGTCGATAGAGACTGAGGAGATTGACTCAGGGACAGATTAAATTAGAAGCTCCATTGCAGAATTCAGACCTCGACATTAATGGAGGAGAAGCTATGGGAACGACGGAACCTGTGACTGCGGAGGATTCGATTGAAAACGAATCCTAATGATTCACTGGACGGGATGGCGGAACGCGCCGGGAACGAACTGATTTCTTCAAAGAGGTTATGGAGCGACCCTACGAATAAAGCAGATAAATATAAAAGAGTAAATATTCGCCCGCGAAATTTCATCCATTAAATAATCCTAATATTATTTATTGTTTATTTATCGTTTCATTCGCGAGGAGCTGGATGAGAAGAAACTCTCATGTCCGGTTCTGTAGTAGAGATGGAATTGAGACACTACCATCAACTATAACCCCAAAAGAACCAGGTTTCGTAAACAACATAGAGGAAGAATGAAAGGAGTATCTTATCGGGGCAATCGTATTTGTTTCGGTAAATATGCGCTTCAGGCACTTGAACCCGCTTGGATCACATCTAGACAAATAGAAGCAGGGCGCCGGGCAATGACACGATATGCCCGTCGTGGCGGAAAAATATGGGTACGTATATTCCCCGACAAACCCGTTACACTAAGACCCGCGGAAACACGTATGGGTTCGGGGAAGGGATCTCCTGAATATTGGGTATCCGTAGTTAAACCGGATCGAATACTTTATGAAATGGGCGGAGTATCAGAAACCGTAGCCAGAGCCGCTATGGAAATAGCGGCGCGCAAAATGCCTATACGAACAAAATTCGTTATTGCGGAATAGGGATATCGGACCAAAGGGATATTTATGAATGATGAAAAATATAATCTATAATCGCTGGTTTACTTATTTCTGGACAGAAAATTTTCTTTTCCCCCTCGCCTCTTGCATTGAAAGAACTCAAATAAAAGAAAGATGATTCAACCTCAGACCTTTTTGAATGTAGCGGACAACAGCGGAGCTCGAAAATTGATGTGTATTCGAATCATAGGAGCTAGTAATTACCGATATGCTCATATCGGTGACGTTATTGTTGCTGTAATCAAAGAAGCAGTGCCAAATATGCCCCTGGAAAGATCAGAAGTAATCAGAGCTGTAATTGTACGTACATGTAAAGAACTCAAGCGCGACAACGGTATGATAATCCGGTATGATGACAATGCAGCAGTTGTCATTGATCAAGAAGGAAATCCAAAAGGCACCCGAGTTTTTGGTTCGATTGCTCGTGAATTGAGACAGTTAAATTTCACTAAGATAGTCTCATTAGCTCCCGAAGTATTATAAATAATGAACGCTAGTAGACGAGACAATGGGTAGTAGGGTCTTTGAAATGGATCAATTAGTAGATTATGTCTCAGGCATATACCTTTAATGAAAAATAAAAAAAGAAACATGTTGATTATATCAAAGCAAAAAAAAAATGATAGTTCGTCATGGGTAGAGACACTATTGCCGATATAATAACTTATATAAGAAATGCTGACATGGATAAAAAAGGAACAGTTCGAATACCATCCACTAATATTACCGAAAACATTGTGAAAATACTTCTACGAGAGGGTTTTATCGAAAATGTTAGGAAGCACCGGGAAAACAACAAGGATTTCTTGGTTTTAACCCTACGACATAGAAGAAATAGGAAAAGAGCATATAGAAATATTTTAAAGCGTATCAGCAGACCAGGTCTGCGAATCTATTCCAACTCTCAACGAATTCCTAGGATTTCAGGCGGGATAGGGGTTGTAATTCTTTCTACTTCTAGGGGTATAATGACAGATCGAGAAGCTCGACTAGAAAGAATTGGAGGAGAAATTTTGTTTTATATATGGTGAGGTGATCCATCTGGTATACGAATTTGATACGTAACTTCCTATTTATGAAAAAGAGAGTAGAGGTGGGTTGTCTAATGTCACTCCTCCTACATTAGTTAATACTTCAAGGAGGTTACCTGGAATGAAAGAACAAAAATTGATCCATGAAGGTTTAATTACTGAATCACTTCCCAATGGCATGTTCTGGGTTCGCTTAGATAACGAAGACCTGGTTCTAGGTTATGTTTCAGGGCGGATACGACGTAGTTTTATACGAATACTACCAGGAGATAGAGTAAAAATAGAAGTCAGCCGTTATGATTCAACAAGGGGACGTATAATTTATAGACTTCGCAATAAAGATTCAAACGATTAGGTATTTCAATTTTCATGGGGATAAATTTTGAGGCTCAAACACTAACTTAAGGTGAATTAAAGAAAAGAGACTTATTTTCTTTCAAAGAGTAGATTCGGAATTAAGGAACAACAAATATGAAAATAAGAGCTTCTGTTCGTAAGATTTGTGAAAAATGTCGACTGATCCGTAGGCGAGGACGAATTATAGTAATTTGTTCTAATCCGAAACATAAACAGAGACAGGGATAATATTTATAAAAAAAAAGAACTTCACTTTCTAAGAGACCTAATGTACAAATAAATAAAGAATTTGTTTTCACATGAAATGGATATATCCGTATATCTCTGACTCATATTTATGAGATGACAAATAGAATATGACAAAACCTATACCAAGAATTGGTTCACGTAGAAATAGCCGTATTAGTTCACGTAAGAGTGGGTGTAGAACACCAATAGGAGTTATTCATGTTCAAGCGAGTTTCAACAATACTATTGTTACTGTTACAGACCCACAAGGTCGGGTCGTTTCTTGGTCTTCTGCGGGTACCTGTGGATTCAAGGGCACAAGAAGGGGTACCCCATTTGCTGCTCAAACCGCAGCAGGAAATGCTATTCGTGCGGTAGTAGACCAGGGTATGCAACGAGCAGAAGTCATGATAAAGGGTCCCGGTCTCGGGAGAGATGCAGCATTACGAGCGATTCGTAGAAGTGG